ACAAATTTTCAACGGATATTAGAAAAAAAAGGTTCAAAACTTCATCAGCCACAGGATTGTATCAATTTGCCTTGAAGATATTAAATAAGAAAAATCCAGAATTTCTTCTTTGTGATGATAATGCCAAAAAACCTCAAGTTAGCTCATCTGTCTTTCTTTCCCTTATGTTGATCATTAGAGGCCTCTTGACTTTTCTCTTCCCTATTTTTTATTTATTTTATTTATTTTACTAGTAAAATAAATAGTGGTTTTCTAATAGAAATTATCTTGTTGCGATCCTATAAATCAGTTCAATTAAAACCTTAGATTCATACTAGAGCCACGATGATTGAGTCTCAAGCTAAACAAAAGGCAAGGGTTCTTCGAATAAGAACCGCTTGATGATCATTTATTGAATTGGTGTAATGACTCGACAAAATCGAGAGAAAAAAAGTTGTCTTTTGGGCAAACAAAATTGGAAAGAAGAAAAGTTCTTTTTTTATTAAGAACTACTTGCATTTTTTTTTCAGTCTGGTTGCGAGGTCTAAATAGTGAGTATGAATCATAGTTCCATTTTTTTTTCTTGATCCACTCTATGTATTTCGTGTTCCAGATACTAGAATAAATAATATCCGACGAATTAGAATCATCTTGATAGAGAGAACAGGCCCTTTCTATGTATTATCAATAGGATCAATTCTAACAAGTCACACACTCATATTCCAGAGATACCAAAACAAAAAAATCCACGGTCGAACTACCAGAATGTCTAGAAATGTGGAGCTTAAAGCAGAAAGACCCTTTTTGGATGGAAAAACTATGACTTCATAGTTTTAGTTAGTAGAAACCTAATTCATTAAAATTCCGTCCAGTAAAACAGAAGAATTATAAATTTCTAAAATGATAGATAGGAATATCGCGAATAAAGCCATTGCAACCCCCATAAAAGGAGTAGTCCCCCAACCCGGAGCGACTTTCCCATATTCCGAATTCAAGGGTTTCAATAAACTACCTGCGCCAGTTCGTTTTGGCCTAGGTCTAGAACTATCTTCAACGGTTTGTGTAGCCATAAATTCTATTTAATCATTGGTGTTGACTTTGTATACTATTCCGTTGTAGTTGTAAATACACGATCTTTATCATAGATCCATTGTAATCTTGAAATTCGATAAAAATGGAAACAGCAACTTTAGTCGCCATCTCCATATCTGGTTTACTTGTAAGCTTTACTGGGTATGCCTTATATACCGCGTTTGGGCAACCCTCTCAACAATTAAGAGATCCATTCGAAGAACATGGGGACTAATTGAAGTAAGAAGTCTCCCAGCTGGGAGACTTCTTACTTCAATTAAATTATTTCATTTTTTAGTCGGAACCTTAGGTGGTTCTCGGAAGAAGATAGCGAAAAAAATTATCCCTAAAGTCGAAACTAAAAGGAACGTATAAACCAATGCTTCCATAGATTCGATCGTGGTTTATTTACAATTATAACTTCCACACCTATTCACTTGTCATTTGGGATCATTTCCCATATAAAAAAAAGAAAAAGAGTCAAAGAAAGGACAGGAGATGTTTCCCATATCAAATCAAAAAAGAGAGGCGAAAGATACCATAGCAATGTGGTATCAGATTGTCTGTCTCCTTGTAGTTGGATCCCCAACTTTTTGGAATGTCCCAAATTCTACTTGAGCATCCAAGTCTGGATCAATACCAGCAAAAACATCTCGGAACAAGGTTCGAGCGCCATGCCAAATGTGTCCGAAAAAGAAGAGCAAAGCAAAGGTAGCATGACCAAAAGTGAACCAACCCCTTGGACTGCTGCGAAAAACACCATCTGATTTCAAAGTAGCTCGATCTAATTCAAAAATTTCTCCTAATTGGGCACGCCTCGCATATTTTTTTACAGTAGCAGGATCAGAATAACTTACTCCATTAAGTTCGCCACCATAGAACTCCACCGTTACGCCTACTTGTTCAACGCTATATTTGGATTCTGCTCTTCTAAAAGGAACGTCCGCTCTCACAATTCCCTCTTCATCTACCAAAACTACCGGAAATGTTTCAAAAAAAGTAGGCATACGACGTACAAAAAGCTCGCGCCCTTCTTTATCTCTAAAGACGGGATGTCCTAACCATCCAACAGCTATTCCATCCCCATTGTCCATGGAGCCTGCTCTGAATAATCCCCCCTTTGCCGGATTATTACCAATATAATCATAAAAAGCTAATTTTTCGGGAATTTTAGACCAAGCTTCTGATAAACTAAGATTTTCGGCTAACCCATCGCTAACTCTTCGATATATTTCTTGCTGAAAGTATCCCTGATCCCACTGATAACGAGTAGGTCCAAATAATTCGATTGGGGTAGTTGCCGATCCATACCACATAGTTCCGGCAACTACGAAAGCTGCAAAAAAAACAGCAGCGATACTACTGGAAAGTACAGTTTCAATATTGCCCATACGTAATCCTTTGTATAGACGTTGAGGCGGACGGACACTAAGATGGAATAGGCCCGCTAATATGCCCAGTGTACCCGCAGCAATATGATGCGAAGCTATTCCTCCCGGAACGAAAGGATCAAAACCTTCTGCACCCCACGCAGGATTTACAGCTTGTACTTTTCCTGTTAGTCCATAAGGATCGGACACCCATATCCCAGGACCATACAAACCGGTTACATGAAATGCACCAAAGCCAAAACAAGCCACCCCTGCAAGAAATAAATGAATTCCAAAGATCTTGGGCAAATCCAAAGAAGGTTTTCCCGTCCGCTCATCACAGAATATTTCTAGGTCCCAATATACCCAATGCCAGATAGCTGCCAAGAAACACAAGCCAGAAAACACAATATGCGCACCTGCCACACCTTCATAACTCCAAATACCCGGATTCGTTATAGTTCCTCCTGAAATACTCCAACCACCCCACGAATTGGTTATTCCTAAACGAGTCATGAAGGGGATGACGAACATACCTTGTCTCCACATTGGATCCAGAACAGGATCTGAGGGATCAAAAACCGCTAATTCGTATAAAGCCATCGAGCCAGCCCAACCAGAAACTAGAGCTGTATGCATTATATGCACCGAAAGCAATCGACCCGGATCATTCAATACGACAGTATGAACACGATACCAAGGCAAACCCATGGAAATACCCCTTTAGCAAAGAAAAATAGACACGATGTCGTTTTATTTTATCGCATTGGAAAAGACTATCCATATCCTATGTACCTAACCCTTCTAAGGGATTCTGTGTCAGAAAGCGTGAATATTTATTTCATTCCATTAAAAATAAGAAGCCAATTCTGTTTGTAAGAAGAAAGAGAAGCAGATCTATTCTATACTCGATAAGTGCCAATATGCAATGGGTAGCTTGGGCTATTTCGAAAAACGAAGAATAGATCCCTAATCCCTCTTTGTTTATCATTCGAATCACAGATTCCTTTTTCTTTATTCAATCTGTCTTACCTTCCTTATATGTATAATTTTTCAATCTATGTAGAATTTCAATCTATGTATTAATAGAATCTATAGTATTCTTATAGAATAAGAAAAAAATGAAGATAATAAACTGCGGATTCTTTCTTTCTTTTCCATTCTTAAGTTTCCATATTAAAGTGTAGTTTTCTTACTTAAATCTAATAATATTAATCTAATATGCCCATTGGTGTTCCAAAAGTACCTTACCGGATTCCCGGAGATGAAGAAGCGACTTGGGTTGACTTATACAATGTTATGTATCGAGAAAGGACACTTTTTTTAGGTCAAGAGATTCGTTGCGAGATCACGAATCATATTACAGGTCTCATGGTATATCTCAGTATAGAAGATGGAATTAGCGATATTTTTTTGTTTATAAACTCCCCCGGCGGGTGGCTAATCTCAGGAATGGCGATTTTTGATACGATGCAAACGGTGACACCAGATATATATACAATATGCCTCGGAATAGCCGCGTCCATGGCCTCCTTCATTCTGCTTGGAGGAGAACCCACTAAACGTATAGCATTCCCTCACGCTAGAATTATGCTTCACCAACCGGCTAGTGCTTATTATCGGGCAAGGACACCAGAATTTTTACTAGAAGTGGAAGAGTTACACAAAGTTCGCGAAATGATCACAAGGGTTTATGCACTAAGAACAGGCAAGCCTTTTTGGGTTGTATCCGAAGACATGGAAAGGGATGTTTTTATGTCAGCAGACGAAGCCAAAGCTTATGGACTTGTCGATATTGTAGGGGATGAAATGATTGACGAGCACTGCGATACTGATCCAGTATGGTTTCCAGAAATGTTTAAGGATTGGTAGTGGCTGAATTTCTTGTAAATTTATTTCAAACCTAAATTCGGGTTTTATGCGATTTTATAGAAAATAGAAATACTTCATGATGATGAATCATCAGGTTAAGATCGATCTAAACCAATCCATTTTTTTCTATATACATACGACATGCCGACGGTTAAACAACTTATTAGAAATGCAAGACAGCCAATACGAAATGCTAGAAAAACGCCCGCGCTTAAGGGATGTCCTCAGCGTCGAGGAACATGTGCTAGGGTGTATGTGCGACTCGTTCAGATCATGAGTTCAAACAAATAAGACAATTTTTGAAATATCCATGATCGGTACCAATGAATAGGATAGAGCTTCTCTCTCCTATATTTCTACGGTATATAGAATTTATGGTTTCCTTTGGTGCAAATCCAATCATCTAGATTGGAAGAAGCAATTCCCCCATTGGTAGCAAATGGTTATCGATTAAGCGGAGGAAATAGTAATAAAAAGAAAAGGCTTATGCTCCTTTATCTTAAAAGAACGGACTAAAGGGTCAGCTACTTAGCCAACTTTCATAATTAAATACCGTCACTGTATGAATAACTCTTATTTATTGTGAAAAGAGCGATTTACTCTATAATGGATAGGTAGAGCCAAAGACTGTGAACTATACAAGTTCACAATACCTTTTGATGAAAGAAAGGGCTCCGGTGTATAGAGAGGGCCTCACCGTTTAAAAGAGAACCATAGAAACGATGGAACCCACTGTTTTTTTAGTATCGTTAGAATTTGTTATTTCTATGCGAAATAACTGAAGGGGATAGAATAAAAAATCGTGGTTGGGAAGGTTATAGTAGCAAAAGCCATTGGAATTAATATTTTATATATCGGAATAATCCGTTTTGTTATTAATGGGAAAAAGAACGGTTAAAAGAAGAGAAATCATTAGTTATTCATTAAGGTTAATTTGATTCAATGACCAGAGTTCCGCGAGGATATATAGCTCGGAGACGACGAACAAAAATGCGTTCATTTGCCTCAAACTTTAGAGGGGCTCATTTAAGACTTAATCGAATGATTACTCAACAAGTAAGAAGAGCTTTTGTTTCTTCTCATCGAGATAGAGGCAGGCAAAAGAGGGATTTTCGTCGTTTGTGGATCACTCGGATAAACGCAGCAACACGGATATATAAAGTATTCGATAGTTATAGTAAATTAATACACAATCTGTACAAAAAGGAATTGATACTTAATCGTAAAATGCTTGCACAAGTAGCTGTATTAAATCCAAATAATCTTTACACGATTTCCAATAAAATAAAGACCATCAATTAAAGGGATAAAAAAGTAATATACAGGAATAATTAAAACCGAATTCCCGGAGAGGGAACTCCGGGAAGATACAATAAATTAAGATTAAGTGGTAGGAATCAACGAGCATGTTGCAATAAATAAAAAACTATTTCTTTTTTCCCATTTTTCTTTCTTTTCTTATAACAAACAAAAGAATCTAAACTGGATTACTTTATTTATATATGAGTCTGACCCTTTCGAATAAAACATCAACAATCGGAACTTAAGCTCCGATTGTTGTTTCTTAAATTCTGGTTGGAGTTTCTTAAATTTCGATTGGAATTGAACTTTTGTGTTAATTGAGGAATATGTCTATTTTTTCTGTGTCTAGGACCAGTAATTATTGAAATTGACTGGGCTTGAAATTGCTTCTCATTTTCATAGTTACGAAATGGTAAGAAAGATAAAATACGAGCCTGTTTTATAGCAAGAGTAATTAATCGTTGTTGTTTCAAGGTTAATCTATTTATTCGTCTGGATAATATTTTTCCTTGTTCACTAATAAATCGATTAATTAAGCTCATGTTTCTATAATCAATTCGATCCCCCGGACCAATTCGGGAACGCCTACGAAAAGGTTGTTTGGATTTACGAAAAGGTTGTTTGGATTTACGAAAAGGTTGCTTGGATTTATGAAAAGTTTGTTTGGATTTACGAAAAAAAGGTTGCTTAGATTTACGAAAAGGTTGTTTAGATATATACATGATTTATTCCTTATTTAAAAATTTGAAAAAAAAAATGGATTTCTTTATTTTATTAATTTTGGATCCAGAAGAAGTAGTCTTTCTTTGGTCCATATATTATTTGATTCATATACTATATATAAAAAAACCTCTATACATATGAAATAATATCTACCTAAAGTAGATTTTTTTTGTATTCTATCTATGTTCTATATATTAAATCTATGTTCTATATATTAAATAAGAAATTCTTACTCCTTCTATTCTTTAGAAAAATCAAAAACACGATGCTCCTATTTCTTTATTTCATTATGAGTCGTATGCTTGCGGCAATAACGACAAAATTTTCTTAATTCTAATTGTCCGGGTGTATTGTGGCGATTCTTTTGAGTACTATATCTAGAAATCCCCATCGATTCCTTATTGGTACCCTTTCGAACACAACTGATACATTCCAAAATCACTCTGATTCTAACATCTTTGCCCTTGGCCATGAACCTCCTTTCCTTTTTGGATCGACTTAACTTAATTCTTATACCTGTTCTTTTATTCTTCTATATTGGATCCGAAAAAGAAGAATAAAATCCAATAGAATAAAAAATGGAGAAATAATTAAAGAATACAATCCTTGTCGAATTAGCAAGGATTTAGCTTCGAAATCCTTTCATTTAAGTAGCAAGCCCGGCTTCTTGTGAGGCCTGACTTAGCTTGGATACCGCTTTTAATTAAATTTATGTTTTCTTCCAAAATGAGATTTACCAAATTTTTGATGACGCTGAGGTTCAACCCAATCCATCTTTTCTTTCTTTTTGCTTCGTATACTAAAAAAGAATTAAAAGAAAATTTTCGTCATGTCACGAAAAATTCTATCTCTCGTATAGGAATAACTAGAATTAAAAAAAAGGGAATGACAAAGCATCTGGGAATAAACGATTAATTTCTATCAATAAACCTGCTAAAGCCCCAAACCATAGAGTACTTAGCACGGGTGCTACAGAGAGATATGTTTTTATATCCCGCATTGAAAATCCTCCTTCCTTATTGGAATACATATATGATCAGATACTCTTGCCCAAGATCGTTTGTATTTCTTTATTTAGGCGAAATTCCTAACTAAAAAAACAAAATCAATATTCTATATATAGAATGAACCATATAGACGAGATTTTCCTATCCCTAAAAAAGAAAAGGATGACCCCTTCTTCCTATACATTACTAAGGAATAGTAATCTTTCTTTTATAGGCGAAATTCCACTGGATTTTAGATATATACCCTTCCTTGATTATATGAGACCAAAAACAAGAAATGACAAGAAAGTTCTATATAGATAGAGAAATAAAAGGAAATTACGATGTGGAAAACAAGAAAGGAATTGTGTACAATGGCATTGTACAATAATTTGAAAAAGGGATGTAGCGCAGCTTGGTAGCGCGTTTGTTTTGGGTACAAAATGTCACAGGTTCAAATCCTGTCATCCCTACCTATTACTTCTCTCTTCTTTATGGGCAGTAGCGGGGAGATCCATTAAAGTGTATATAACTTGAATTTGTGGATACTATACGTACGTGAGACACGTTAGGAGTATAAAAGGATTTTCTTTTTGAAAGCGCTCTTAGTTCAGTTTGGTAGAACGCGGGTCTCCAAAACCCGATGTCGTAGGTTCAAATCCTACAGAGCGTGATTCCATCTATCTTATGTCGAAACAGAGTAAAATAACTTAAAAAAAAACAAAGTCGAATTACAACTCCAATTTGACCTCCTCTCTAGTCTGGAGGAGGTCAATCAAAAAAAAAAATATTACTCAATCAAAGATCCAACTGATCCCCACGCCTGTATTGCAAATACGCAGTCACGAATAATCCCGCTAAAGTAATAGGAATTAGGCCTAAGACGATTCCAAATAGAAAAACTTCAATCATTTCGATTTGTTCGAGGGGATAAAAAAAGAGGTACGATCTATCTCTAAATAATAGTCTAAATTATCCACGAATCTCAATGACCAAAAAAAGAATTGGTAATTAGCGTGGAAAAAGGTCCTATAATATCAGGAATCCAAAAGAAAGATTCTTATTTTCTGACTTATTCATTCAATTCATTTCAAATAAGACGTATCTTGTTCAAGCCAATAAATAGAGCTGGGGTTATAGTTAAAGCAGCCAGTAGAAAACCGAAATAACTAGTTATAGTAAGCATGAAGGGGTTAAATTCCATTTTTTTTTTTACTACACTACATATGTTGGTAAAGCACTTACCTAAGTTATGACTTACCTAAGTTATGGAAAATTCCTAATTCATCGGTTATTTTAGATAATACTAAAAAACAAGATAGAGCGAGATACAGAAGTGTAAAAGAAAATCGATTCATCAGATGGGACATGAGTCCCTAATTCCGAATCAAGAGATTTATTGTGGAATCTGTCAGTTAAGTAAAGTAATAATATTAAGAACTAGATCATCTAAACCCATTGAAAAATGAAATTGGATTTTTTGGGAATTTTGGAATAAAAGATAACTAAAGAATGGAATTTGAAAAAAGTTCTTTCTATTTCAGATTATTTCTTTTTCAATAGGATTTAATCCTCTTTTTAGAGCAAATGGTCGTCCCCTATTCCTTCTTATTTTAACTCATTGTATTCCATATGGAATAAGAGGAGAAGAAAACCATTCCAAGACTCCCGAAGACCCCCCAGAAAAAGGAAAAAATTGACTTTATTTTTATTTATTCATTTTGCGAACCCCAACCAAAGTTGATTCGAAGACGAGTTACTTCAATTATCTTTTTCTTTTAAGTTCTATCTCTTTTTCTTTTAAGTTCTATCTTCTGTCTTTCCCTATTTCTTCTCGTAAAGTTACATGCTTGCAGTTTGGTTAAGAAAGTTAGACCTAATCCAACAAACAAGATAGGATTGATTACGAATCTTGATTCTTCAAAGAACGTATTCCGTTTCTTTCATAACGGATTATCTACTATTCGATTTTCTATTTTTTAGATAGTATTTTATACTAACCAATTTAATTCCTTAAAGGGAAAAGTTGGATTCGAATAAAACTTTTAACTAAAAAGGGATAGATTTCGCATATACTTATCCTTGTATTGCGTCAATATGAGAATATCCTTCCTAAATTCTTTATCCAAACCTATGGATCATTAACTTAGGTTTTCCCAAGATCCTGGTCACTATTCCAAATTAAATTATTCTACTATTCCGAAGACAATGAAAATAAGTATCCGAAGACAATGAAAATAAGTAGGACCCCAAAAATTGGGGTTTCTATTGATGCCTTGAATAAAATGTGGTTTCCCTATAGACAAAGAACAAAGAAGAAAAAAAAGAAGGGAATTCTGTTTCGGGACCAAGCCAAACAGGATTGCTGTGCTATAGGAAGGATAGCTATACTAATTCGGTATACTCAAAATACACCTTTGGTACAAAATTGACAATCTCACAAGGATGAAATATCAGTAATTTTCTATTTACTGGTTGATCCCATCTTTTACGGAATCAATTCCTTTTTTGAATGTACAAAAATTTGGGGAGCTCGGCATGTCTGGAAGCACGGGAGAACGTTCTTTTGCTGATATTATTACCAGTATTCGATACTGGGTTATTCATAGCATTACTATACCTTCCCTATTCATTGCGGGTTGGTTATTTGTCAGTACGGGTTTAGCTTATGACGTGTTTGGAAGTCCTCGGCCAAAC